TTAAAAATAAGCTAAGATAAGCTTTTGGGCTCATACCTCAAATATAAAGGATAATCCTTTTTTTTAAATTAATAAAGTGCCTGATTAAAGGATTATTCTGATAGGATAAATCAAGTAGATTTCTACCTTTATTATATTTTTTAGAATCAAACTAAATCTAATAGTATCAAAAACTATAGTGCATCATACACTAAAATATAATTTTTATAATAAAAAATTTAAATTTTTTTTTATTACAAATTTAATGTAAATATTTTATATTTTTTTTTTATTTAATTCAAATAAAATATTTTTTTTATTTATTTTATTTTTTAGAACTATAATTTCAATTTCAGCTAATTCTTGATTTGGTTGTTGAATTGGGTTAGAAATCAATTTATTAAGATTTATCCCCCTAATTTCCAATTCTAATAATTTATTATCATCAGAAGCTTCATTAAAATATTTTTTAACACAATCTATTGCCTCAATAAATTTTTTATTCTCAATTTTAATTAATATAATTTTCATAAAAAATTTTGAAATAAATAATTTTACCTCAATTATAATTAACTCTTCATTAATAATAAAAATAGGATCTGTACCTTTTCACTTCTGATTCCCCAATATTTCAGAAGGATTATCATGATTTAATAATTTTATTTTAATAACTTGACAAAAAATCACCCCTTTAATTTTACTTTCTTATTATTTCAATTTTCAATTTTTATATTTCATTATTATTATGAATGTAATAATTGGGGCTATTGGAGGAATAAATCAAACTTCTTTACGAAAATTAATAGCATTTTCCTCAATTAATAATTTAGGATGAATAATTTTTACTTTAATAATCAGAGAAAATTTATGAATATTTTATTTTATCATATATTCATTTTTAATTAGAATTATATTTTTTTTATTTTATATATTAAATATATTTTATATTAATCAATTATTTATTAACAATATAAATTTTATAATTAAATTAAACTTATTTATTAATTTTTTATCTTTAGGTGGTTTACCACCTTTTTTAGGATTTCTACCTAAATGAATTGTAATTAACTCTTTAATAATAAATAAACTTTTTATTTTAACATTTATTATAGTAATAAGAAGATTAATTACTATTTATTTTTATACTCGAATTATTTACTCATCACTCATATTTAATTATTTTAAAATAAAATGATTTAAAATTAATTTTAAAAATAATTTATTAAAATATATTAATTTATTTTCATTAATTTCAATTATAGGAATAATTTTTAGAACTTTCCTTTTTATTTAACAAGGTTTTAAGTTAAATTAAACTAATAATCTTCAAAATTATTTATAAAGAAATATATTCTTTAAGCCTTAGTAAATAAATTACCCCTTAAAATTTGCAATTTTATATCATTATTGAATATAAGACTTAATAAAAGAGAATATAATCTCGTAAATAAATTTACAATTTATCGCTTAATCTCAGCCATTTTATTAGCGAAAATGACTTTATTCTACAAATCATAAAGATATTGGCACATTATACTTCATTTTTGGGATTTGAGCAGGAATGGTAGGAACTTCATTAAGATTACTAATTCGAGCAGAATTAGGTAACCCCGGATCTTTAATTGGAGATGATCAAATTTATAATACAATTGTAACAGCACATGCATTTATTATAATTTTTTTCATAGTTATACCTATTATAATTGGTGGATTTGGAAACTGACTTGTACCCCTAATATTAGGTGCACCTGATATAGCATTCCCTCGAATAAATAATATAAGATTTTGACTTTTACCACCATCTTTAACCTTACTTATTTCTAGAAGTATTGTTGAAAATGGTGCTGGTACTGGATGAACAGTTTACCCCCCTTTATCAGCTAATATTGCTCATAGAGGAAGATCAGTAGATTTGGCAATTTTTTCTCTTCATTTAGCTGGTATTTCCTCGATTTTAGGGGCAATTAATTTCATTACTACAATTATTAACATACGAATTAATAATTTATCATTTGATCAAATACCTCTATTTGTGTGAGCTGTTGGAATTACAGCATTTTTATTATTATTATCTTTACCAGTATTAGCAGGAGCTATTACAATACTTCTTACTGACCGAAATCTAAATACATCATTTTTTGATCCTGCAGGTGGGGGAGATCCTATTTTATATCAACATTTATTTTGATTTTTTGGTCATCCTGAAGTTTATATTCTTATTTTACCAGGATTTGGTATAATTTCTCATATTATTTCTCAAGAAAGAACAAAAAAAGAAACATTTGGATGTTTAGGGATAATTTACGCCATAATAGCAATTGGATTATTAGGGTTTATTGTATGAGCTCATCACATATTTACAGTTGGAATAGATATTGATACACGAGCATATTTTACTTCAGCAACAATAATTATTGCCGTACCAACCGGAATTAAAATTTTTAGATGACTTGCAACTCTCCATGGAACTCAAATTAATTATAGCCCATCTATTTTATGAAGATTAGGATTTGTATTTTTATTTACTGTTGGAGGATTAACAGGTGTAATTTTAGCAAATTCATCTATTGATATTATACTCCACGATACTTATTATGTTGTAGCTCATTTTCATTATGTATTATCCATAGGAGCTGTATTTGCTATTATAGGAGGTTTTATTCATTGATACCCGTTATTTACAGGTTTAGCTTTAAATCCTTACCTATTAAAAATTCAATTTTTTATTATATTTTTAGGGGTAAATTTAACTTTTTTCCCACAACACTTTCTAGGGTTAGCAGGAATACCCCGACGATACTCTGATTATCCAGATTCTTATATTTCATGAAATTTAATTTCATCATTAGGATCTTATATTTCATTATTAGCTGTAATAATAATTTTAATTATTATTTGAGAATCAATAATTTCCCAACGAATTACTTTATTCCCTCTAAATATACCATCATCAATTGAATGATATCAAAATCTTCCACCTGCAGAACATTCTTATAATGAACTTCCAATTTTAAGAAATTTCTAATATGGCAGATTATATGTAATGGATTTAAACCCCATTTATAAAGGATTTATCCTTTTTTTAGAAATGGCAACTTGATCAAATCTTAATTTACAAAATGGAGCATCACCTTTAATAGAACAAATTATTTTTTTTCATGATCATACTTTAATTATTTTAATTATAATCACTATTTTAGTTGGATATTTAATATTAAATTTATTCTTCAATAAATATATTAATCGATTCTTATTAGAAGGACAATTAATTGAAATAATTTGAACTATTTTACCAGCTATTACATTAATTTTTATTGCTCTACCATCATTACGACTTCTTTATCTTTTAGATGAATTAAATAATCCCCTAATTACATTAAAATCTATTGGCCATCAATGATATTGAAGTTATGAATATTCTGATTTTCATAATATTGAATTTGATTCTTATATAATCCCATCTAATGAATTAAACCCCAATAATTTTCGATTATTAGATGTAGATAATCGAATTATTCTCCCAATAAACAACCAAATTCGTATTATAGTTACTGCTACAGATGTTATTCACTCATGAACTGTACCATCTTTAGGTGTAAAAGTAGATGCTAATCCTGGTCGATTAAACCAAACAAACTTTTTCATTAATCGACCTGGAATTTTTTATGGACAATGTTCTGAAATTTGTGGGGCAAATCACAGATTCATACCAATTGTTATTGAAAGAATTTCAATTAAAAATTTTATTAATTGAATTAATAATTACTCTTCATTAGATGACTGAAAGCAAGTACTGGTCTCTTAAACCATTTTATAGTAAATTAGCAATTACTTCTAATGAAAAAAAAAAATTTTTTAATAAAGAATTAGTTAATTTATAACATAAATATGTCAAATTTAAATTATTACAAAAGTAATATTCTTTTATCCCACAAATAATACCAATTAATTGAATTCTATCTCTTATATTTTTTATTATAATTTTTTTTATTTTTAATATTATAAATTATTATATTTATAATAATTCTAATAATAAAACTAGTAAAATCAATAATATTTATAAAAATAATATAAATTGAAAATGATAAGAAATTTATTTTCAATTTTTGATCCATCAACAAATTTATTTAATTTACCAATTAATTGAATTAGAACATTATTAGGATTAATATTTATTCCATATTCATTTTGATTAATCCCTAATCGACATTTTATAATTTGAAATTTTATCTTAAATTCCCTACACAATGAATTTAAAAATTTATTAAAAAATAATTATTTTAATGGATCTACTTTTATTTTTATTTCAATATTTTCTTTTGTTTTATTTAATAATTTTTTAGGATTATTCCCGTATATTTTTACTAGAACAAGACATTTAAATCTAACATTATCTTTATCTTTACCCCTATGATTAAGATTTATACTATATGGTTGAATTAATAATTATAATCATATATTTTCCCACATAATTCCCCAAGGAACCCCAGCAATTTTAATACCATTTATAGTATTAATTGAAACAATTAGTAATATTATTCGACCAGGAACATTAGCTGTTCGACTAACAGCAAATATAATTGCAGGACATTTATTAATAACTTTATTAAGAAGAACTGGATCAAATTTATCTTATATTTTTATTATAATATTAATTTTAATTCAAATTTTATTATTAATTTTAGAATCTGCAGTAGCAGTTATTCAATCCTATGTTATTGCTATTCTTACTACATTATATTCTAGAGAAGTAAATTAAATGAAAAATAACTTTAACTATCACCCTTATCATTTAGTAGATTATAGACCTTGACCATTAACTGGAGCTATTGGAGTATTAACATTAGTTACAGGAATAGTTAAATGATTTCATAATTTTAATATAAATTTATTAATTTTAGGTTATATTATTACAATTTTAACAATATATCAATGATGACGAGATGTTTGTCGAGAAGGAACATTTCAAGGTAAACATACAATTTTAGTAACTAAAGGATTACGATGAGGAATAATTTTATTTATTGTATCAGAAATTTTCTTCTTTGTATCATTTTTTTGAGCCTTTTTTCATAGAAGTTTATCCCCTAATATTGAAATTGGTGCAATGTGACCCCCTATAAGAATTTACCCATTTAATCCATTTCAAATTCCCCTTCTTAATACTATTATTTTAATTAGATCAGGGGTAACAGTTACTTGAGCTCATCACGCTCTTATGGAAAACAATTATTCACAAACAATTCAAAGTTTATTCTTAACTATTATACTAGGGATTTATTTCTCTATTTTACAAGCATATGAATACTTAGAAGCACCATTTTCAATTGCTGATAGAATTTATGGATCAACATTTTTTATAGCAACAGGATTTCATGGTCTACATGTAATTATTGGAACTTTATTTTTAATTGTTTGTTTTTTTCGACAATTAAATAATCATTTTTCTAGAAATCACCACTTTGGATTTGAAGCAGCAGCTTGATATTGACATTTTGTAGATGTTGTTTGATTATTTTTATATATCTCAATTTACTGATGAGGAAATTAATTATTTATATAATATATTTAGTATATTTGACTTCCAATCAAAAAGTTTAATTTTTATTAATATAAATAATTATTTTAATATCAATTATTTTTATAGTAATCTTTCTAATTTCAAATATTATAATAATACTATCAACTATTTTATCTAAAAAATCTTATATAGATCGAGAAAAATGTTCCCCCTTTGAATGTGGATTTGACCCAAAATCTTCAGCACGAATCCCATTTTCTTTACACTTTTTTTTAATTACAGTAATTTTTTTAATTTTTGATGTAGAAATTGCCTTAATTTTTCCCATTATTCTAACATTTAAATTAGTAAACTTATTTAATTGAATAAAAATTAGATTTTTTTTCATATTCATTCTATTAATTGGTTTATATCATGAATGAAACCAAAATATATTAAATTGAACTAATTAAATTTTAGGGTTATAGTTTATTTAAAACATTTGATTTGCAATCAAAATACATTGAATTTATTCAATTTACCTTAAATAAAATTAAAATTTATTTATTTACTGAAAAAAAAATAAATAAGAAGCAAAAAAATTTGCATTTAATTTCGACTTAAAAATCAGAGTTATAATACTCCTTATTTATAACTATTAATTAATTGAAACCAAAATAGAGGTATATCACTGTTAATGATAAAATTGAATTTTTATTCCAATTAAAGAGAAATATAATGATTAAAATTAAGCTGCTAACTTAATTTTTAGTGGTTAAATTCCATTAATATTTCTTATTTATATAGTTTAAAAAAAACATTACATTTTCATTGTAAAAATAAAAAAAATTTTTTTATAAATAAATATTTAAAGATTAATTAATCTCCCTAATATCTTCAATATTATACTCTAATTATAAGCTATTTAAATATAAATTAATAAATAATAAATAAATACATATCATTATTCATAAAATAAATCTAAATAAATAAATCTTTAAATTATTTATTTGAAAAATATTATAGAAAACAGAATAATTTTTAATAATATTTACTATACCTTGACCTCTATACATTTCTCTTCAACCTATATCAACAATTTTTAATAAATTTTGACCATAATTTAAAAAATAATATCTTAAACCATAAGTAGATAGTGAAGGTATAAATCATATTAAACATAAAAATCTTCTTAAATTATAAGTTATAATAAATTTATTTAATCTATAAATATTTATATTTCTAATTAAATACCCTATTAACCCACCTAATAATCTAACATAAATAACTATTATTTTTAAATTATAAGGTAAATAAATTATATAAGGATAATAAAAAATCAATCATCTTAATAATCTTCCTCTAATAATTCTTATAAATAATAATAAAAATATGCTATTTAATATAATATAATCCTCATCATATAAATTATAAACTGATAATAAATTTAAATCACTAATTATTAAATACATTAATAAACGAAAAGTATAATAAACAGTTAAACCCGTAGAAATATAATAAAAAAAAAAAACAAATATATTTAAATTTCTAAAACTAACTATTTCTAAAATTAAATCTTTTGAATAAAAACCAGCTAAAAAAGGAATTCCACATAAAGCTAAATTAGAAATATTTAAACATAAAGATGTTAATGGTAAATATAATCTAATACCCCCTATATAACGAATATCTTGAATATCATTTATTATGTGAATAATTACACCAGCACATATAAATAATAAAGCTTTAAATATAGCATGAGTTAATAAATGAAAAAAAGCTAAATCAGAAAACCCCATTCTTAAAATTCTTATTATTAAACCTAATTGTCTTAAAGTAGATAAAGCAATAATTTTTTTTAAATCAAATTCATAATTAGCAGAAATTCCAGCTATAAATATAGTTAATATCCCCAATAATAATAAAATTTTAATAAAAAATGTATTAATAATCAATAAATTAAATCGAATTAATAAATAAACCCCAGCAGTTACTAAAGTAGAAGAATGAACTAAAGCAGAAACAGGAGTAGGAGCTGCTATAGCAGCAGGTAATCAAGAACTAAAAGGAATTTGAGCTCTTTTAGTTATTGCAGCTATAATAATCATAAACCCAATAAATTCTATAATTAAATCATTTTTTATAAAATTTAGATAATAAATATAATTTCAGCTTCCATAATTTAATATTCAAGAAATTACTATTAAAATTAAAACATCACCAATACGATTAGACAATGCAGTTAATATACCAGCATTATATGACTTTAAATTTTGGTAATAAATAACTAAACAATAAGAAACTAACCCTAATCCATCTCAACCTAATAAAATTCTAATAATATTAGGACTAATAATTAATAAAATTATTGATAATACAAATAATAAAACTAAAATGATAAAACGAATTAAATTTAATTCTGATCTTATATATCTTTTTCTATAATAAATCACCACAGAAGAAATCATTAAAACAAATATTATAAATAATAATGATATTCAATCTAATAAAATAGATATTACAATTCTTACAGAATTAAAAGAAATAATTTCTCACTCAAAAAAAATAACTATATTATTTATAACAAAATATAACATAAAAAATAAACTCATCATTCTAAAAAAAAATAAAAAAACAAAAAACAAAAAACAAATATTTTTATTAATAATTTAAAATGATACTCTCATATTTTTGACTCCACAAATCAATATTTTTATTAAATTATTTAAATTAATTAATTATTTATTTATAATTTATTATTCTATCATTTTTAGATTCCTAAATAATTATTAAATAATCAACCTTTAAAATTATAATATTTAAAGGTAATCAATGTAATATTAAAAGTAAATACTCTCGTGAAACTCCTCTATAAAATCTATAAACCCCCTGAAAAAACTTACCATGTTGGGTATAAGAATATAAATATAATCTATAACCTGCACTAAAAAAAGAAATTAATATTAATATTAATATTGAAAATCATGATCACCCCACTAATCTATTAATTAATCTAATTTCCCCCAATAAATTTAATGATGGGGGAGCTGATATATTAGAAGATATTAAAAGAAATCATCATAATCTTATTGAAGGTATAAAATTTATTATACCCTTATTAATAAATAATCTACGACTATGTATTCGTTCATAATTAATATTAGCAAGACAAAATATACCAGATGAACATAATCCATGACCAATTATTATAATATAAGAACCAAAATAACCTCAATATCTTATAACTATAATTCCTCTAATTACAATTCTTATATGGGAAACAGAAGAATAAGCAATTAAAGACTTAATATCAACTTGACAAAAACATTTTAATCTAACATAAAATCCACCTAATAATCTAATAATAATTCAAATATAATTTAATTTTAAATTAATTTCCTGTAAAAAAATTAAAACTCGTAATAAACCATAACCACCTAATTTTAATATAATTCCCGCTAAAATTATTGAACCAGAAACAGGAGCTTCAACATGAGCTTTAGGAAGTCATAAATGAACAAAATATATAGGCATTTTAACTAAAAAAGCTATCACTATACAAAAATATAATAAAATAAAATTTATATTAAAAAATTTTAAAAAATAAATTACTATTCTATTAATCTCTAAATAAATATAAAATAAACCCATTAATAAAGGAAGAGATGCAAATAAAGTATAAAAAATTAAATATATTCCAGCTTGAATTCGTTCAGGTTGATACCCCCAACCAATAATTAACAATAAAGTAGGAATTAATCTCCCCTCAAAAAATAAATAAAATATAAATAATCTTATTACTCTAAAAGTTAAATATAATAAAATTAATAATAAAATAATATTTAATAAAAAAAAATTAATATTATAAGCATTTTTAAATAAATTTTCTCTAGATATAATTATTAAAGCACAAATTCAAATTCTCAATAAAATTAAACCATAAGAAATTATATCACATGAATATATATATCTTAAATTATTATAAGATAAAAAATTTATTGATAAAGTTATAAAAATAAATATTATAAATAATAATAATATTTGAACCATTCAAAATATTTCAGATATAAAACATAAAGGAATTATAAAAATTATATAAAATAAAAATTTTATCATTTATAATAAATTAAATCTTTGAAAATAATCATTACCATGAGTTCGAATTATAGATACTAAAATAGATAAACCTAAAGATCCTTCACACACAGAAAAAACCAAAAATACCATTAATATATATATATCATAATCAATTATTATTAAATAAACTAAAAAAAAAAAAAAAATTCTTAATACAATAAATTCTAATCTTAATAAAACAATTAATAAATGTTTATTTTTAGAAACAAAAATTAAATTACCAATAAAAAATATAACAATAAAAATAATTCACATATTTATAATTATCATTTCTTTATTTTTTTTTCCCTTTATTTATTATTTAAATTATTATTAAATTTTATTTTTTGTTTTTATAGTTTAATTTAAAAACATTGGTCTTGTAAATCAAAAATAAGAAATTTCTTTAAAAACTCAAAAAAAAAGAATTATCTCTATCAATAATCTCCAAAATTATTATTTTTATTAAACTATTTTTTGAAATTTACTTATTTCTTTATTTATTTTAAATGATAAAACTAACTTTATCTATATTTATAATTACACTAACAATAATAATATATTTCTTAAATCACCCATTATCTATAGGTTTATTTATTTTGATACAAACATTATTAACATGTTTATTATCCGGAATATTAATTAAAACTTATTGATTTTCATATATTCTTTTTTTAACTTTTTTAGGTGGATTATTAGTATTATTTATTTATGTATCAAGAATTGCATCCAATGAAATATTCTCTTCATCTCACCAAATAAAATTTATTTTTATAATTATTTTAACCATATTATTATTATTTCAATATATATATATAAAAAATTTAAATTGAATGAATTTAAATAACAATTCAGAAATAGAAAATTTTTCCAACTATTTTTTTTTTAATAATGAAAATAAAATAAATTTAAATAAATTATATAATAATAACTCTTCAATATTAATATTATTATTAATTATCTATTTATTTATTACATTAATTGCAGTTGTAAAAATCACAAATATTTTTTATGGCCCATTACGATCATCTTTTAACTAATGATAAATATTTTTAAACCTATTCGAAAAACACACCCCATTTTAAAAATTATTAATGGTTCATTAATTGATTTACCTACCCCATCCAATATTTCAATTTGATGAAATTTTGGATCATTACTTGCTTTATGTTTAATAATTCAAATTTTAACAGGATTATTTCTAACAATATATTATACAGCTAATATTGAACTAGCTTTCTATAGAGTAAATTATATTTGTCGAAATGTCAATTATGGTTGAATAATTCGAACACTCCATGCAAACGGAGCATCATTTTTTTTTATTTGTATTTATATTCATATTGGACGAGGAATTTATTATGAATCATTTAACTTAAAATTTACTTGATTTGTAGGAGTAATTATTTTATTTATATTAATAGCAACAGCATTTATAGGATATGTATTACCATGGGGACAAATATCATTTTGAGGGGCAACAGTTATTACTAACTTACTATCTGCAATCCCATATTTAGGAAATATACTAGTAAATTGAATTTGAGGTGGGTTTGCAGTAGATAACGCAACTTTAACTCGATTTTATACATTCCATTTTCTTTTACCATTCATTATTTTAATATTAACTATAATTCATTTATTATTTTTACATCAAACAGGATCAAATAATCCTTTAGGGATAAATAGAAATTTAGACAAAATCCCCTTTCATCCATTTTTCACTTTTAAAGATTTAATTGGATTTATTATCCTTTTATTCTTTTTAACTATATTAACTTTAATTAACCCATATTTACTAGGAGACCCAGATAATTTTATCCCCGCAAACCCATTAGTTACCCCAATTCATATTCAACCTGAATGATATTTCTTATTTGCTTATGCAATTTTACGATCAATTCCAAATAAATTAGGGGGTGTAATTGCTTTAGTTATATCAATTTTAATTTTAATTATTTTACCATTAACATTCAATAAAAAAATTCAAGGAATTCAATTTTATCCATTAAATCAAATTTTATTTTGATTTTTTATTATTATAGTAATTTTATTAACTTGAATTGGAGCACGACCTGTTGAAAATCCTTTCATTATTACAGGACAAATTTTAACAGTACTATATTTTAGATATTTTATTATTAACCCACTACTAAGAAAATATTGAGATAAATTAATTTTCAATTAATAATTTATTTTAATTAATTTATAATTAATATTAAATTAATGAGCTTGTTATAAGCATTTGTTTTGAAAACTTAAGAAAGAATTTATTATTCTATTAATTTATACTAAAAATAATCAACCTATAAAAAAATTTTTAAACCTAAAAAAAATAATAAAAAATTTAATGAAACAGGTAAATATCTTTTTCAAGCTAAATATATCAACTTATCATAACGATAGCGAGGTAAAGTCCCACGAACTCAAATAAATAAAAAAGAAATAAATCTTAACTTTAAATAAAATATAAACCCTAAATTATAACCCCCCATATAAATAATAACAAATAAAAATCTTATAAATAAAATTCTAGAATATTCAGCTAAAAAAATTAATGCAAATCCACCTCTTCTATATTCAATATTAAACCCTGAAACTAACTCTCTTTCACCTTCAGCAAAATCAAATGGTGTACGATTAGTTTCAGCTAATATAGAAGAAACTCATATTAAACATAAAGGTATTATTATAAATATTATTCAAACTAATTTTTGATAGTCATAAAATTCTATTAAATTAAACCCTATAACCATAATAATTCTAGATATTAAAATTAATGCTATTCTTACTTCGTAAGAAATTGTTTGAGCTACTGCTCGTAAACCACCTAATAAAGCATAATTAGAATTAGAAGATCAACCAGCAATTATTACTGTATAAACCCCTATTCTAGTACAACATAAAAAAAATAATAAACCTAAATTAAATCTAATTATATTAAAATAATAAGGAACTAATAATCAAACTATTAAAGATAAAATAAATCTAACTACAGGAGAAAAATAATATCTTATATAATTAGAAAAATTAGGATAAGTTATTTCTTTAGTAAATAATTTAATAGCATCAGAAAAAGGCTGTAAAATACCAATAAATCCAACTTTATTAGGACCTTTACGAATTTGAATATAACCTAAAACTTTCCGCTCTAATAAAGTTAAATAAGCAACCCCAACTAAAACCCCTAAAATTAAAATTAAAAAACCAATTATAATTATTATTAAATCAATTAATATCATTTACTATATATATAATTAATTATATATTAATGAATTCTAAAATCATCACATTTTTCTGCCAAAATAGCATATATATATATATATATATATATATATGTATTAATAATTTTTAATAAAATTCAAATAAATTAATTTAATTATAATATTTGATCCTTTCGTACTAAAATATTAAAATTATTAAAAGATAGAAACCAACCTGGCTTACACCGGTTTGAACTCAGATCATGTAAGATTTTAATGATCGAACAGATCAAAATTTTAAACTTTTGCATTTAAATTTTATCTTAATCCAACATCGAGGTCGCAAACTTTTTTTCTTATTTGAACTAAAAAAAAAAATTACGCTGTTATCCCTAAGGTAATTTTTTCTTATAATCAATATTATTGGATCAAAAACTCACTTATCTATGTTTAATTTTAAAAAAAGTTAATTTTATTTTTTTATCACCCCAACAAAATATATAAATTAAATTTAAAATAAACCACTAATAAAAAAATTAAAAATAAATATATATAAAACTCTATAGGGTCTTCTCGTCTTTTTAAATTATTTTAACTTTTTAATTAAAAAATTAAATTCAATTTAATATTTAAGAGACAATTTATATCTCATCCAATCTTTCATACAAGTCACCAATTAAGAGACTAATGATTATGCTACCTTTGTACAGTCAATATACTGCAGCCCTTTAATTATTAAATCAGTGGGCAGATTAGACTTTAAATTATTTACAAAAAGACATGTTTTTGTTAAACAGGTGAATATATATATTTGTCGAATTCCTTTTAAATAACTTAATATAAAATTATATTTTAATTTTAATTATTTATTATATACTAATTTTATCATTATATTTAATTTTATAAAATTTAAAATTATTATTTTATAAAAAATTAAATTTTAAATTAAATTTTAAATTTATTGAAATTATTTATAATAAATTAAAATTTATTAACAATATAAATTATAAAATTTTCAAATAATTTAATTTAAATTATAAAAATTTAAATTAAAGCTTATCCCTTAAAATATTAAATAAAATTTTATAACTAATTAATAAATTAATTTAATTATACAATTTTATTAAAAATTAAATTTTTTTCTAAAATAACTAGATATATTTAAAAACGAATAACATTTCATTTCTAATTAATTATTTAAAATATTTATGAAACAATAAATTTTTTAATTAATTAACTCTTTTAAATTCGAGAAATATAAACAAATATAAAAATTTTAATAAACTCTGATACACAAGATACAATAAATTAAATTTACTTTTTAATAAATTTATTTTCATCCCTATTTCAAAATTCTCTCACAATACTAATTCACTATAAATAATTAAATTTTTTTCTATTAAAAATACTAAAACCCCCATTAATATTTTTAATTTAAAATTTCTTTTATTATTTTATTTTTTTTTAATTTTACCCCTCAAATTAATTATTGTTTATAATATCTTTTCAATGTAAATGAAATACTTTTTTCAAGCTCTAATTTGTCTTTCTAGAAACACTTTCCAGTACCTCTACTTTGTTACGACTTATTCCAATTTATAAATGAAAGCGACGGGCAATATGTACATATTTTAATAATTAATCATTTTATTAATTTAAATAAAATTACATTTAAATCCAATTTCATTTAATCATTACATATTAAAATTCAATTTAAATAAATTTATTGTAATCCATTATATTCTTAATTATAATCTGCATCTTGATCTGATTTAATTTTTATTTTAAATTTTAAAATATTATTTTTATTAAAAAATATTTTTTTAACAACGATATACAAAATTTTAAATTAAGTAAATTTATTCGTGGATTATCAATTATTAAACAGATTCCTCTAAATAAACTAAAATACCGCCAAATTATTTAAGTTTCAATAAATAATTACCTACTATTTTAGTATTATTAATTTAAATTTTTAATAATAGGGTATCTAATCCTAGTTTTTAACAAAATTTATTAAATCATAAATACAAAATAAATTTTTATAAAATTAAAATTTCACTTAATAATTTTAAATTTAAATTATTTTTTTTTATTTAATTATTAAATAACTAAAAAAATTTAAATTAATCTTTGTATAACCGCAACTGCTGGCACAAAATTAGTTATTAATTTAAATATTACTAAATCTTAATTTCTTAAATTTTTAAAATTAATTACTACTTAATTAATTAAATATTATTTAAATAATTAATATTTAACACTAAAATTTATATGTAAAATAAATTTAAAATAAATTTTTTAAACCATAAAAAATTTATTTATATGTTAAATTTTACACATAGAATTTTTTTTTTTTTTTTTTATATATTAAAATATTTAATATAAATTAATAAATTTTAAATAATTTCTCTTATTTTTTCTTCATAATATTAAATGTAAATACAAAATTGCTATATAAATTTTTATAATTTAATAAATTATATTATATTTAATTAATTAATATTAATTTATTTATAATTTATATATATATATATATATTAATATATTAAATTTTTAATATATATATATTAATATATGTATATATTTATATTTAATTTTTTCATTTACCATCTTTAATAAATTTTCAAATAAATAT